GAAGTATGCATAAAAGTATTTGTCCCAAAGAATAATCCTAGAATCTCGTCCGTTTTCTGGATTTGGAAAAGTGCTGATTTTCAAGAACGCGAATCTTATGATATGTTGGGAATCTCCTATGATAATCATCCACGCCTTAAACGTATCTTGATGCCTGAAAGTTGGATAGGCTGGCCCTTACGTAAGGACTATATTACCCCAAATTTTTATGAAATACAAGATGCTCATTGAATGATAAGGAAACTAATGTTCACTTATACGACACAACTCCAGATTTCATTCAAGTCAAGGAATATTTTTACGTTCTGTTCTAGATGAAACAGAGTAACTGGACTCTAATTCGTATTATGGATAGGCCTAAAAAAGGCTTCATTGCTATTCCCGAATTTGGAAAAGATCATATCTATTTTGTATGAGCAGAAACAAAAAGATGAATCAAAAGAGTTCTGCACCATGAACTTTGTACCGCGTATATCACTTAGACAGACCTCGGAAAGTAACGTAAGCAAGAGTGAAGAAATAGAATAAATATAAAAGAAAAAGCGAAATTCCGAAATAAAAAGGGATTGAATTTTATTTGTACTGTGTCTGAAATGCATCCTGTCTATTCCTATCCTTTAACCCCCCTATACTTTTTTTAAGTTTTTTAAAAACTTTTTTTTTGATATATATATGAAAACTTAACACTCTTTTTTGAGTGAGAGAAAGCATAATATGAACAAACAAGAAAGAAAAAAGAAACAAAAAAGGGAACATAATCCCACTTTAGTTCTTTACCATAACCATACATATATTTTTTACCCATCTCTAAAAATAGAGGTATATATCTATACGCTAGATGAATAAGTATGTATCATGCTCTTGACTATTAACGAATATATATCCTGATCTGTCTCGATTAATTTGTATGAATATCTATCCGATATATTATTCATGTGTCAGGAACCAGATTTGAACTGGTGACACGAGGATTTTCAGTCCTCTGCTCTACCAACTGAGCTATCCCGACCATTTCCCGTGCATCATCCTATCCTAGTAGAGTATTTGTATCCATGTCAATTAAAGGGACTAAATCTAAATAAAGTAAAGTATTAAAAAATTTTATCTAATAAATGTAAGGATAATGATATGGACTGTGAATGATTCAATAATAGAGATTCCTTGCCCATATATGTTCATTTGTACGGGTATCGTATCTATCCAAATTGGGATAAGATCCAAAGATTTCTCTTCGGATCCATTTGTGAAAGAGTAGAGTGAATGAGAAAGAAAGATAGTGAATTTTGTTTGAACCACTGATGAAAAAAAAAAAAGATAAATAGTTAGGAAGTAAAATGGACTTTTTGTTGGGGATAGAGGGACTTGAACCCTCACGATTTCTAAAGTCGACGGATTTTCCTCTTACTATAAATTTCATTGTTGTCGGTATTGACATGTAGAACGGGACTCTCTCTTTATTCTCGTCCGATTAATCAGTTTTTCAAAAGATCTATCAAACTCTGGAATGAATGATTTGATCACTGAATATTCGATTCTTCCTTCAACTTCGATTGGAATGGATTCACAATAACTCTGAATTTTTTCTTTCATATATATATATTCGATAGATTCGGGTCGTGATTAATCGTTTGATATGTTAGTATGTATACGTACGTATTAGATATATAGGGCCGTCCTTTCTGTAATTTCGATAGAGGAATTCCAGCTACCAACACAACGTAGTCAACTCCATTCGTTAGAACAGCTTCCATTGAGTCTCTGCACCTATCCTTTTTTTATTCTAGTTTTATAAACCCTTGTTTTCTCAAAATAAAGATTTGGCTCAGGATTGCCCATTTTTAATTCCAGGGTTTCTCTGAATTTGGAAGTTACCACTTAGTAGGTTTCCATACCAAGGCTCAATCCAATCAAGTCCGTAGCGTCTACCAATTTCGCCATATCCCCTTTTGATTTGAGACCAAGATCCAGTTGGAATTCCACCCATCTCTTTCATTTATTTTGGAACCGTTGAATTCATTATATAATGATTCCCATATCGAAAAAGTGTATGCTATTTGATTTTTTTGGCGATCCTCTATCAGTTTATTTCTATTGGATAAACCTTGTTTCAATCAGAAATGATTCTATCATTGATGTATCCGCAATTCAATATGGATAGATATATCCCATATATATATGTTTCTCCCTCCCTTTCTTTTTTACAGTGCGATTTGGAATACTGGAACGGTCGATATTCATTCTTCTTTTTTTTCGTCCTATCTCTTCCTTTTCCGAATGAAACCAGAAGAATGTCTCATTCTAATTTGGATTGTATCTTTATACTTATCTTATCTTTTCTTAGGACCGATCCGCTCGCTATACGCTATAATTATTGCTATAACTGCTTTACTTTAAGAAATAAATTAATTTTATATTAAGAAATAATTAGATTTTTTATAATCATAGTTTATAATTTTAAATTATCATTAATATATATATACATATTCATTAACATATATATATATATTAAAAAATATATAAAAAATATAAATATAATGTATAAATATATAAATAAAATGTATAAAATGCATAAAAAAAAATAGAATGTATAAATAATAATTAATGTAATTAATATGATAGAATTAAAATTCTACTAATTAGTCACATACTAATTAGTCATATATTTCTATTAGAAAAATATCTATTAGAAAAATAGAATTCTATTAATTCTATTTAGTCATATCTAGTTCTATATTATTAGTTATATTAGTTATAACTAATAATATAGATATAATGATATAGATATAACAATAGAACTATGAACTATATAGTTCATATTAAATTAATAGCTAATAGCCCTAAGCTAAGATCCAGCAGTTTCCTGAATTCCTATACACTATTTCTATTTGTTATACTATTTCTATTTCTGTTATGTGAGCCCGCTTAGCTCAGAGGTTAGAGCATCGCATTTGTAATGCGATGGTCATCGGTTCGATTCCGATAGCCGGCTTTTTTTTTTCTCTATCGATTTTTCCATGATTGATAATCTCTCCTTTTCTCAAAATGTTGGATCACCGATCTATTATGTCGTGGTAACTTGTAACTATGAATAAAAAATGGATTGGAGCAATTAGATCTCTACAGAACAAATCATAAAATGGAGCCTCAACTTCCTATATATACATATACAAAAAATCCGGATATTAATAGAATTCATTTCATTCTACTTTGCAATACTTCAGTAAATTTAGCTTTGCTTTGTTTATCCTTTAGTTCAGTCTTAATTTAAGATTTATTCTGTAAAATGAAATTTCAATAAAATAAAAAAAAGGAGTCTTTATGTCTCGTTATCGAGGACCTCGTTTCAAAAAAATACGCCGTCTGGGGACTTTACCAGGACTAACTAGTAAAAGACCTAAATCCGGAAGTGATCTTAAAACCCAATTGCGTTCTGGGAAAAGATCGCAATATCGTATTCGTCTAGAAGAAAAACAGAAATTGCGTTTTCATTATGGTCTGACGGAGCGACAATTAGTTAGATATGTACATATCGCTGGAAAAGCCAAAGGGTCAACAGGTCAGGTTTTACTACAACTACTTGAGATGCGTTTGGATAACATACTTTTTCGATTGGGTATGGCTTCGACCATTCCTGGAGCTAGGCAATTAGTTAACCATAGACATATTTTAGTTAATGGTCGTATAGTGGATATACCAAGTTATCGTTGCAAACCCCGAGATATTATTACTACGAAGGATAAACAAAGATCAAAAGCTCTGATTCAAAATTATATTGCTTCACCCCCCCCTGAGGAATTGCCAAAACATTTGACTATTGACTCGTTCCAATATAAAGGATTAGTAAATCAAATAATAGATAGTAAATGGATCGGTTTGAAAATAAATGAGTTGTTAGTCGTAGAATATTATTCCCGCCAGACTTGAACCTAACGAAAATAACAAAGAAAGATTCAGAGAATTTTGCCCTCTTTTCGACGAAGTAAATAGATCTAAGGGCCTTGATCCGCATTTTTCTCATTCACATATTACAAATAGATCCGCAGTAGGATTTTTTTTCTTTTTTGCTCTTTCCGATATTTGTATTTTACGTACCGCAGTAATTAGGAATAGAGAATTTCTGGAATAGAGAATTTCTATCAAATAAAAGTCTTATTGCTGGAATAATGGTATCAGTTGTTATTTGATTTGATACATTGTGGTCGGTCACGTTGGTGAATTAACAGAAACGGAAAGAGAGGGATTCGAACCCTCGGTAAACAAAAGCCTACATAGCAGTTCCAATGCTACGCCTTGAACCACTCGGCCATCTCTCCTACGTAATCTTATTATTGACCAGAAACCGAGTGAATAGCGAGTCATTCATATTATTGCAGTACAGGTATGACCGATCAATGGTTCCATAGGAATAATTCCTTTAAAATTTCCTATTTCTCAACACCAACTTCTCTCATCAGCTACCCCATGGATCTATTACAAATTCATGAATCGTCCCATGGATTTTTATTTCCATTGTATGGCATGACGTATACACGTCATGTAAACAAAACGAATGGTTACTCTACTCTATTTTATCATGGAATAATTATTCTTTTTCCTCTTTGGATCATAACCAAATCAAAACTTCTAGAGTTATCAAAATCCGTAGTAAAAGAAAGTCCTTGGTTATTCAACTTAGATGAAATCTTAGATGAAATAGTAATAGTTCCGTTCATTGGTATACTACGAAATTGTAATGAAATCCAATCTGATTCAAATATTTCATATCTCTCCTTGTCCAAACAAAATGGGACAATTTGAGCGGAAGGTCCACATTTTTAGAATTAGTCTGTTTTATGTTATTTCGTATTGTACAATTCCTTTGTTTGTGGGATCACTTTCCCCGAAGGGTAATGAAAAGAATTCTAATTATAGATTATAGAAAGGATTGCTAATTATGCCTAGATCTCGGATAAATGTAAATTTTATTGATAAGACCTCTTCAATTGTAGCCAATATTCTAT